AATTCCTAATACAAGAGTCAAAATCGGGACAAGTATCCATATAATCCCATAGACCTCTTTTAAGGATTCCAATCTGGAAAAAGAATTGATAGCTTGTATTTCGGTTGTATCAATTATCATTTTAACGATCAACTTCTCCCATAATGATATCTATGCTACCTAATATCGTCATAATATCAGCCAATTTCATTCTTTTAACTAACTGAGGAAGAATTTGCAAATTGATAAAACCCGGCGGGCGAATTTTCCATCTCCAAGGAAAAACACTCTGATCTCCTATCAGAAAAATTCCCAATTCTCCTTTTGGGGCTTCGACTCTCACATAAAGTTCTTGTTTCGCCAATTCAAAGGTTGGAGAAGGTTTTTTACTAATAAATCGATATTCAAAATCATTCCATTCAGGATCTTTTACTCCATCAAAACGTCGTATTTCTAAATTCTCATAGGGTCCCCCTGGAATTCCTTCCAGAGCTTGTTGTATAATTTTTATGGATTCTGTCATTTCACCGATTCGTACTAAATAACGAGCTAATGAATCCCCTTCTTTTTGCCATTGAACTTCCCAATCAAATTCATCGTAACACTCATAATGATCAACTTTACGAAGATCCCATTGGATTCCGGAAGCCCGTAGCATTGGTCCTGATAAACCCCAATTTAGTGCTTCTTCTCCGCCAATAATGCCCACGCCTTCAACTCGTTCTAAAAAAATGGGATTCCGGGTAATAAGTTTTTTATATTCAGCAACCCCCGTTAAAAAGTAATCACAAAAATCCAAACATTTATCTATCCAGCCATGAGGTAGATCAGCAGCTACTCCTCCGATACGAAAATAATTATGCATCATTCGCATACCAGTAGCAGCTTCGAATAGGTCATATATCAATTCCCTTTCTCGAAAAATATAGAAGAAAGGGGTCTGTGCGCCAATATCTGCCATAAAGGGGCCAAGCCATAACAAATGGGAAGCTATACGACTCAACTCCAACATAATGACTCTGATATAACTAGCTCTTTTAGGTACTTGAATATTTCCTAATTGTTCGGGCCCATTTACAGTTATTGCTTCTGTGAACATAGTAGCTAAATAATCCCAACGTGTTACATAGGGCAAATATTGTATAATTGTTCGATTTTCCGCAATTTTCTCCATCCCTCTGTGTAAATAACCCAATATCGGTTCACAGTCAATAACATCTTCACCATCTAGAGTAACGATGAGTCGAAGAACACCATGCATTGATGGGTGGTGAGGACCCATATTGACTATCATGAGGTCTTTTCTTGTAGCTGGTACAGTCATAAGTTTTTTACCGATTCATTCTTCCATGAATTGCTGAAAGTGAAAAGAAGTTTATCCAAATTGAAACGAATAAAAAAAAATAAGTACTTAAAACGACTTTTCCAATTAACGAGTTTTTGTCTCTCGAATACTCAACTGACCAATTAATTCTTTATAACGTACTCTATTTTTTTTTGCCAAATAAGCCAACAGCCGTTGACGTTTTCCCAAAATTTTTCGCAAACCTCTCTGAGATAAATAGTCTTTTTTGTGCACTTCCAAATGTGAAGTAAGTCTCCGTATCTTATTGGTAAAACTGAATACTTGAAATTCAACCGACCCTCTCTTTTCGTCTTCAGAAATAACCGAAATGAATGCATTTTTTACCATAAAAGATTTCCCCTCTTCTCCTTTTACAGATATGGATTTTGACGATGAGTAATAATAATGCTAGTAATTTTAATGTGTTATATACAATAATCTGAATTTCTTTATGGATTCCTAATTGTATCAACTCACATTAATTCATAATTCAATTTTATTCAGAAAAAGATGCGTTTTTGCATTCACAAAGGGGCATAATTTAGACCTAAAATGAAGAAGATTCCGTTAATTGATTTCTAGGTCTAATTGATACCTTAGTGGTTTAGGCTTCGTATCCTTGTCATGGAAGACAGGGCATGTGTGAATCTCTTTGCTTTCATATACCCTATAGGGTATAGCATATATAGGAAAAATTGACTATCAACGACTTTTCAACGGCGGATACAGATGTATCCTTAACATACTGAAACGACTGCCGTTATTCGTATCAAACCAATAGCGATTCATACAAGCTAAATCTTCTAATCGATAATTAGGCCAAAGAAAAAACTTTAATTTAATTAAGTCATTTTTATCTTTATCAAGATGGTTCCCTTTGTCCAAAGATTGGCTGCAGTTGTTCTCAGTACAAAATATTGGATTTTTATTCCTATTCTTTAAATTGAAAGAAATTAGAATTCTCAACTCTCTACGACGTCTATGCGATAAAATGTTTTCGGGAACAAGCAAATCAAAATCATTCTCATCAACATAGGTTTGCTCTCGATATCCTTCACTAGTATTAGTTTGGTGCTTACTCTTATGAACCAACGAAATACCTAAGGTTTGATACATAATAAATTGTCCATTATTTTTTACAGACAGACGGGCGGGTTCAATAATCAAGACCCCCCTTTTGATCAATTCTGCAAGACTTAAATTTTTCTGAATCAGCATTATATCCAAACTCATTTCTCTTCTTTGAATCGAGGATATAGTAATTTTTCGTGGATTTATCAGCCTAAGCAGGAGACAATATATTTTGATATTATTGATCATTCTTTGATTCAAAGCATCACCCCATCTCAATTGAAAAAGTAAATAACGTTTTAGGAAGAAATCGAGTTCTGCTCCTGTATTACTTTTGTATTGTTTTTTCTTTTTACCCCCCTTTCTCTTCGATCCTGCATAAGGATCTTCAATATCTTTTTCGTGGTTTGTTGAAGGAACGGATCCAGGATCCCCGTGTTTTTGCACATTTGATCTAAGATCTCTTTGGCTTTCGGCGGGTTCTTTTTCTTTTTGATTTCGATTCTTTATTTTTTTATTTGAAACACATTCCCCTTTTTGGTTTCCTTTGATGTTTTTATTTTCACTAACAACATTTTCGTTTAGATTCAAATTTAAAAGAAGTACTTTACTTGGTATAACCCATGGTTTGATTTTATATAGATTATAAAGTAGCACAAATTCTGGGAAGAACCAAAGTCCCAGAGTCGAGATGGGACGATTTAGTATTTCTTCATTCATTCCCATCCAATCCAAAAAAGCTTTTGGGGGATTTGGTAAATTGATTTTGAGATTTTGTGGAAGCATAAGATAAACAAGGTCTTTTTTATCAATTTTATCAATTATTTGATAATTATTAGTATCAATCTTAGTATTTTGATTACTCTTGGTATCGATCTTGATCCAGGACTCAATAGTGACTTTTTGTCTAAGATCAAAATTTAGAATTTTCCAATCAAAATATTTTCTATCGGGATTTTTTTCCATATATCTAAGATCGCCATAATTATTAGGGATACTCTCCCATATATCAAAAAAGTTGTGTTTATGTGTGTTGGAATTATAAGAAATATCTTCGTTCTTATTTACTTGTACTTGAAAGCTCGATCTATAAATAGATGAGTCCCTCTTATTTTCATAATTCAAATTAATAGATTTATATGATAAAAGATCATATCTAGAGTTTTTTTGAAAATTATCTTTTTGATTCAATAAGGAATATACTTCAGAATCATTTTGTTTTTTGGACTGAATTAATTGATCTTTTTCATATGAATCCCATTTGAAATTTTGATTTTTAGACATACGACGTAGAGTAACTCTATTTCTCCACTTTTGTGGTATTAATCCAGACCATCTAATCCGAGATAAATCGTATTGATAATGCCCTTTTAACCAGTTTTTCCATTGATTCATTCCATAACTCGGAAGTTTCTTATGACTTAATTCAGAATGAATTATTCCTTGTGTTTCAAAAGAATCCTTGATTTCAGTCTTAATAAAAAAAGATATTCCGTGATATTGAAAAACAGATCTTAATTTATACAAGTTACTAACTGGGGTTTGTGATAATTTGTAAAATACATATGCTTGTGACAAATAGGATAAGTCACAAAAACTATGTGAATTTGTCGTATTTCTAATACTATCAATTGACCTTTTTAGGGTTGAAATAGTTGAAATAAAGGGAATTGTATTTTCATTTTTTCTATTAAGTCTTTCTTGATTTGCTTCATTAATGGGTTTCTCCATAATTTTTTTTATCGATTCAAGAAAAAGTTGTGTATTGAGTCTGGGAATATTAATAATATATAAAAATATATCTATGTATATTCTTTCAACGAAAATTTTTATAAAACAATCTAATTGAGAGATTAATCGGACATTTCTTCTTTTTAATATTTGCCAAATATTTATTGGCGATTCGAATCTTTTAGCATTATAACTTTTTTTGGTAGGACTAATATATACTCCTGGGGTTATTTTTTTTTTCTCTTTTGTAATTTTTTCTATTTGATTTCGGATTGTGCTTGTTCTATTAGTCAGATCCTTCTTTTTTTTTTCTGTCAATGAAGAATTTGTCCAATTTGGAGATTGAATTAGACTAAACGATTCATGCATTATTTGATTGCTGATTCTAGAATCTTTTTCGTTTTTAATTTCATTCGATTCAGATACTTTTCTTAAACTAAATAATAGAATTGGGTTTAATTTGGAAAGTCCTTTTATTATTCTTTTTATAAATAAAAAACTTTCGATAACCCATTTTTTTGTTTCTTTTGAAACTAATTTAGTTTTTCCTTTTAAAACTCTTAGAGTTAATAAATACGCCCTTTTTATTTTTCCAGTTTTTGTTTCCAGTTCCTTAAAAACGGGCTCAAAAAAGGAATATCGTTTTCGGGGAGAACCGAAGGGAAGTTCAGTTTCCATTCCCCAAACTGTTAAAAAACAAAAATCATCTTTTTGTTTTTTCTTTTTCATTAGAATTTTATCAGAGGATCGTAGTTTAGATTTGTGCCAAGGTTTCAGACAGAAAGGAAATAGGATTTTTATCTGAATACCGTCTGTCAACCAATTTTTCGGAAATTCTGTTTCCGATAATTGAACACCATTATAGGTACATTTA